GGGGAGGGCGGTAGCTCTGAAAAGAAAGATTTCTGATCTTTTCTTTTATCTCTGGAGAAATACGATCGGGCGGAGCTAATTCAAATCCCTCAGGTAAAATGAGAACAGCCCCTACATTCAACCCCCCTTTCTTGCCGTTAGCAAGAACTTGCTTTAATTTCATATCATAAGGAATTCGAATAACTGCTTCAAATACAGTATCAGGAAGGATTGTTTGGGGAACCTCAATATCCACGGGCTTATTAGCTAAATGGCAATTGGCACATACAATACGTCCGGTCGCTTCTCGTGGATTTTCATAACCTTGCTGCGCAAAAATGGGATATGCATTTGAACTGGAGGGTCGAGTCATTATATATATCATGAGTGATGCGGAAATGGATCGAGTAATCTGTTCTTTTATCCAAGAAAAAGTCTTTATAGTTTGCATTTTCATAGTCCAATCATTCATCCCGAAAATTTCTACAATAAATTGGATAGGTTGCTAGTATAGTTTCCTATTCGCGATTCTGCTTTTTACTTTTTTTTACTTTAACTAAAATTTAATTTAAAGAACTGCCTGGGTAAAAATGGAAAGTATGGTTTTGAACACTTTGCTTATGCTTATGTACAAATAGAATTAGAAATTAAAATTGGATTTATATCCGTATATCTTTTTTCTTTTCAGTCATTCATTGAATGATAAATTACTACAAGTGATGGGGATACACGATTTAAATAATGGAAAATCCAATATTTCAAAATTGTATCTAGAATAACTGGAAAAGTGGAAACAAGACCTGATATAATTTGATCATTATGAGCAAATCCAAAATTTTGGTAGATAGAGCCAATCATTAGTTCCCAACCATGAGGCGAATGAAATCCGATACATAAATCAGTTAATAACAGAATAGAAAAAGCTTTTATTGTGTCACTTAAGTTATATAGGAATTCCTTAACCCAAGAATTAAGAAGAATAAGTTCTTTATTTCCCAGAATAGAATAACCACTTAGAATAAGGAAACTTATTATATTTGTCGAAAATTGCAAAATCATATGGATACAGTCCTCGTTGTACATCTTGATCAATTGAATCGTTTCAGTGTGGATTCCTATACGAAGTTTTTGTAGATGTGTTTCTGAGTATTCCTTTACCATTTCGTCCAACAAGCGTAGCTCTTCAAATTCGATAAATTTTTTTAGAAAACTCTTTTCTTGAATATCATTCAAAAAAGTTTCCGATTGCTTAGTATTCCACCAAAAAGTAACCCAGGATTCCAGACTTTTTTGAAATGATAGCATGATCCACCAGGGTAAAAAGACTATCGATACAAGATATAGAAAAGCTAAAAATGCTTTCTTTTTTTCCTTTTTTTTCATCTATAAATTGTTTATGAACTCTTTGCATTCGTCGACTCTATGCGATCTAATAGTTTTATCAAACCTGAAACCTATTATAAGTATCCAATCCATTAATTTATTATCTTTTTTTTTAGTCGTTGAATCTTTAAAGAATCATTATAATTATAAAAACTCCAATTGGTTGGTTATTAAAGCGAACAAAAAAAAATATTGTAAAAAATAAAAATTTGACATGATTTTTTTGTATTGTATCTAACCTATCAATTCCAAACACTAAAAAAAAAGAATTGAGGGGTTCATCCCATATATATATCAGAATGGATTCTTTTTTTTTTTTGTTACTGAATTGAGTGTATTGCCATCGAAAGATCACTTCTTTATATTTGTAGAAAAAAAAGTTTACCCTTTTGGTTGTTCCGTATATGTCTGCTTTGACTCGAGTGGGCGTTCGGATGAAATTTCCTTTCCATTAAGGTAGATGTGCCGTCGAAAAAAAGTTCCAAAAAGAGTATTGTAGAATTTTTATTTTACTCCGAGTTAATTTTTTTTATCATTTTAAAATACTTCAATTGGTACACGCAAGAAATAGGCCAATTCAGCAGCTTTTTGTTCAATTTCTCGTGGAGTCAAATTTTCATCCGTACGGGTCAAAGGAAGGGCCCCCTGGCCTCTTATTTCCAGATAAAGGACACGACGAGTATAAATACCCTCTTTAAGTTCTATTCTAATAGACTGAATATCTTTTATAAGAAATCGGAGGCAGATACGACGATTTTTTCCAGGAAATCCCCGACGAACAATACAAACTATTCCTTCTTTTTTATCGAAAAAATCATAACCACTACCTACATTCAACGAAATTGTACACCACAAATAGGAGCTAATAAAGAGGCCTGCGATTCCATAGAAAGACATCACGATCCCTTGTGGAAAAAAAAGAATTTGCTGAGGGGGAAATAAAGATATAAAATTCCTACCAAGATAGCTAGAAATTCCAACCAATACAAATCCTAATGAACCTAACAAAAGGATAAAGGCCCAGCCGAAATTACTTATTTTTCGAGATCCTGTTATAAGTTCTATCCATATACGTTCTGATCGCCAATTCATAATAGATCTGATTCCATTTTATTTTTAATTAAAAGAATACCCCAAAGTATTTCGACTTTCCTTACTTTGTTATGTTTCCGGCGTAACTCTCATCAACTAGTAATATATCTGATGTGAAGCTTGACTTTAACTTTTTTTTATATTTTTTTTTTTAGTTTAAGAGTAATTCATCAAATTAGTTATAAAAATTAGACCCCTATCCCATGTTTACACATGCATAAGGGCTCTTTCAGTTATGTTCGTAAAAACCGCGTAGTATAGCATTTTGCTAAATATATATATGTGTTATGATTCAAGCCTAAGTTTTAAATTTGGACCACAGGACTTAAACAATCTTGTTTTTTTGAACATGAATAAATAAGGAAGCCATTGCAATTGCCGGAAAGACTAGGCCGACTAAAGGCACAAGAATAGAGGGAAAGTTAATAGTTGTCATAGAATGAGTACCTCGATCTACTATATTGTACCTGTTTGTTATATTTTTTGTTGTTATTATGTTATTATATTAATTAATTCGAATTAATTCTTCATATAACTATAAGAATCTACTAAGATCGAATTTTTTAACTTTCATCTTTTCTTCTTTCTTTTGTTTCTACAGAATTCTAAAAATTCAAGAATTTCGAATCGGATCCAAGAGGTTTTTTTAATAAGGATTTCCAGAAAATAAAATATCGAAAGATACAAAAATTTTTTAATTTTATACATATGGAAGAAAGTAACATGAAATTTTTTTTAGTTGACTAATTTCATAGAAGGAAAAGGAAGATTTTTTTCTTTTATCTTGTTGATAGAGTTTTACTAATTACTAAATTAGTAAATAGTCAAAAAGAAGAGATCTAATTATTTAGATTTTTTTTTTTTTCGATTCTATATCTATATTCTCTTCTAAAATTTAAGGTATCACTAAGCACAAAAAAAAGAACACTCTTCCGTTTTTTTTATTCTGATAAAAAGCTTTTGGACACAAAGAATTGACTTTAATTCTCGACTTAAAAATTTTTTTTTTTTACAGGAAAAAAAGCGTGTAGCTGAAATAACTCACTTAGAACGCCTTTTAAAAGATTGCGTGGTACGATTGGATCAAATAAACCCTTATGGAATAAATATTCGGCTGCTTGTGAACCCTCAGGTACTGTCTTATTCAATGTTTGTTCAATTACTCTTTTACCCGCAAATGCAATGTAAGCGTTGGGTTCGGCAATAATAATATCCCCTAACATACCAAAACTGGCTGTTACCCCACCAGTAGTAGGAGATGTAAGAATTGATACAAAAAATAACTTTTTATTTAATTGATAATCATATAAAACAGATGATATTTTAGCCATTTGCATTAAGCTCAAGCTTCCTTCTTGCATACGTGCTCCTCCAGAAGCACATACTATAATAAGGGGTAGTAATTTATTACTAGCATATTCAACCAACCGGGTTATTTTTTCCCCTACTACCGATCCCATACTACCTCCCATAAACTCAAAATCCATAACCCCAATTGCTACAGGAATACCATTTAGTTGACCTATACCTGTTTGAACAGCTTCAGTTAAACCTGTCTGTCTTTGATAAGAATCAATACGATCTTTATAAGGTTCCTCCTCCGAATGAAATTCAAGGGGATCCATAGAAACCATATCTTCATCCATAGGATTCCACGTTCCCGGATCAATCAGAAGTTCAATTCGATATGAACTACTCATTTTCAAATGATATCCACATTGTTCACAAATATTAAGGTGGATATTTGTGAACAATTTTTTAAAATTTAAAAAATAACAATTTTCGCATTGAACCCACAAATCCCTATTTTTTTGAGTTACATCAAGATTTTCTCTTCTAGTTAAATTACTATCATTTGTGATAGTTCTTAGACTTCCACCTTCACCCCTACTTTCACTTTCACTCAAAATGTAACTAAAAATAGAATTATCACTACCGGAACTCCTAATACGTATTTGAGAATAAAGATAATTGTCAATGCAATTCTTTATGTGATTATTCCAACCATATTTAGTATCATACGTGTAACGATCGTTATAGGTATCGCCACTCTTAGATCGCGAGTTCAGAAAACTTGCATCCCACAAATTCGAAAAAGAATTGAGTAGTTCACTTCGAAAAGAATGATCGCTGTCAATCTCAAAATTTTTATTTTCAATATCAAAATATATTGAATAACTGTCCCCCTTACTGTCTATAAGTAAAAAAGTATCATCAGAGAAAAAATTCCGAATATCAATATCCATGAAACTAAATAAATGATCAACGTTACTGTAACGAAACCTGTAACTATTTCTCCAACTCTGACTCTTTTTTTCTATATCATTTAGACTCGAATCTTCCCTTTTACTACTACCGATATTTTCAATAGGACCAAGACTGTCCGTTGATTTACTTAACCCACACCCATGTTCTAACTCTTTTTTAGACAACTTCGAATGGAACCGCCTTTTTTTCATAGAGCTTTCGTGCCCCCCAATTTGCATGAAACTAAAATCGATGAATAGTCATTCGATAAAAATAAATTTGATTCTTATCAGAATCAG